GTGTAATTAATGAACCCACTAACAAATCTAATGAGTTAAAGTAAAAAAAGTGTTATTGTTATAAGGTCCTTTGTTCCAAATAAAATAGAAAGTGGAATCGATACAATTGAAAAAGAAAATAAAGGATCCAAATCATAAATGATTCAAAAATGAATTTTATTGAATAGTGATTCAAGGAGAGTTTTATTTGTAAATCAAGTTCCATGACAAAGTTTTTTTTTACTATTATTTTATTCAAGAGTTGCTCAATGAATATAATATGTTGACTCGGAATCATGGGATCAATAGATGTCAAAGATGACGAACCAATAGATTTTTTTACTTCTGTCACTATATCTTTATTTGTGTCGTTTATAATGAACTGCATAATGAATGAGAAATTCAATAAAAAGCTTTCAATTGGGACTGATTTTGTCAATTGGTCTTTTTCTTTTCTTGTATTTCTCATTAGGTAAGTGTTTCATAAACATATGTATAAATAGAACGTATCCCATTTAGTTCCTTCATGCCTACTATAACTAGTTATTTCGGTTTTCTACTGGCGGCTTTAACTATAACTTCAGCTCTATTTATTGGTCTGAGCAAGATACGACTTATTTGAAATTGATTGAATAAATAATTCATAAAAAAAAAAATGTTTTTGTGAGATTCCAGGTAGTCCACAGTTCCTTCCATGTAAATTGTAAATTCTTGGTTATTGAGATTCATGGGCGATTTGGATTAATATCTAGAGATAGATATTACCTCCCCCTTTTACCTACCTTTTCAAAAAATTGAAATGATTGAAGTTTTACTATTTGGAATCGTGTTAGGCCTAATTCCTATTACTTTGGCTGGATTATTCGTAACTGCATATTTGCAATACAGGCGCGGCGATCAGTTGGATCTTTGATTCAGTAACATCTCTTTTTAAATAACATATTTTTTTTCTTGACCTCCTGCGGATTAAAGAAAGGAGGAGGTCAAATTCGGGTTGCTGCTTAAGTTAGTAAAGTGATTTCATTGTAATTCGACCTAAGATAAGACGAACAGAACCACGCTCTGTAGGATTTGAACCTACGACATCGGGTTTTGGAGACCCGCGTTCTACCGAACTGAACTAAGAGCGCTTTCTTATCACAAAATAAAAGACTGTAAATAAATCGATCTTATTTGTAACCCCCCACTATAACTATATATATCTCGCATGCGTATGTATCATAAAGAAAGGGTTATGTATGTCCAATTTTCATTGATCTCAATTGATCCTTCATTACTACACATAGGAGAAGTAATAAATAGGGATGACAGGATTTGAACCCGTGACATTTTGTACCCAAAACAAACGCGCTACCAAGCTGCGCTACATCCCTTTCAATTAGCCTACAGTGTCATTGTAGAGAATCCCCGTCTTGTTTTCCACATCATAATTTCCTCTATTGATATACTATACAATTTATCTTACCTTTTCTTTTTTTTCATCTCATATACATCTAACAACATATAAACATAAGCATAAAATAAACATAAAATAAAAGAATAATTCAATTATCTTATATATAAATTCTATATGTATATAGTATAGAAATAAATAAAAATGAGAAATTTACCCCTACTAAATTAATTTTTTTGAATTGATTTCTATATATATATATAGAATTCTATTATTAATAATAATTAATAAAAATCTATAATATAATTCTAATTTTTTAAAATTTTTATTTAAATTTAGAAATATATATATTTTTTTTTTATTAAAATTATTATTAAAATTAAATAATTGAATTTCATTTTAGAAACCCAACATATACATAAATTTATATCGGTAATATTAATAAAAAAAAAATAAGTGGACGTCTTTTTCTGTTGTAAAGAAAGGAAAGAAAATAGAATCTATTGGGTCGCTATATCCATTTTAGTTAGGGAGTCCGCGTACAAATACAAGTGATCCTTAACTACATATGTATCTGATCATATATGTATTACAATAAAAAAGGAGGATTTTCAATGCGAGATATAAAAACATATCTTTCTGTGGCACCCGTGTTAAGCACTCTATGGTTCGGGTCTTTAGCAGGTCTATTAATAGAGATCAATCGTTTATTCCCAGATGCGTTGACATTCCCCTTTTTTTCATTTTAGTTAGGGATGAAGAAGCTTAGAGATACAATAAATTATCTGTGACTAACCCCCCTTTCTTTGTTTTGTTCTGTCATTTTTTTTAGGAAAAAAAAAGAAGATTCGCCCGGAACGAAACTCGGGTTTAGGTTGAATTAATAGTAATAGAGGGAGAACAGAAAAAGGGTCGAGGACAACAAACAAAAGCATACAAGATACTTAAATTTCATACTGGTACTAATTTTAATTTAATTGATAGTTAGAAATCGTTGTATTACTTATTATTTTTTTATTTCTCTATTGATTGCAATGAAATATTTCAGAATTGGATTTATTTCGAGTCAGCAACTTCTTTTTTTTTCTTCTTGTTTCGGGTCGAAAATGGAAGAGTTGAGTGAATCCAAAAAAAAAGGGGAGGTTCATGGCCAAGGGTAAAGATGTGAGAGTAAGAGTTATTTTGGAATGTAACAGTTGTGTCCGAAACGATATTAATAAGAAATCGCGGGGTATTTCCAGATATATGACTCAAAAGAATCGACACAATACGCCTAGTCGATTGGAATTGAGAAAATTTTGTCCCTATTGTTACAAGCATACGATTCATGGGGAGATAAAAAAATAGATAAAATGTAACGCGTGTGTAACCCCTCCAAGGAACAGGAATAAATTACATAAACATAATAATTACATAATAATATATATATATATAAATAAACTATAAAAATCCTATTTCGGTCGAATCCCAAATTAATTTTTTTTTTTAGAAATAGGATTTTAAAGATAAGGAATAAACCATGGATAAATCCAAGCGACTTTTTCTGAAATCCAAGCGATCTTTTCGTAGGCGTTTGCCCCCAATTGGGTCGGGGGATCGAATTGATTATAGAAACATGAGTTTAATTAGTCGATTTATTAGTGAACAAGGAAAAATATTATCTAGACGAGTGAATAGATTGACGTTGAAACAACAACGATTAATTACTATTGCTATAAAACAAGCTCGTATTTTATCTTTGTTACCTTTTCTTAATAATGAGAAACAATTTGAGAGAACTGAGTCGACTCCTAGAACTACGGGTCCTCGAACTAGAAATAAATAGATAGGTCTATTCCTCAATTGCAATTGAATAAAAATTCCAATCCGAACCCCAACTCAGATTTATTTTTTGTTCGAAAAATTAGAGAATCCAGATTGGATTGTCACGTTGTAAAAAAGGCGTAAGGTAAAGAAAGTAAAAAAGATTTCTTCTTTTTTTTTTTTTTTATTGAAGCGTGTTCTGTTCATTCATTTTGACTCTATTTATCTATCCTATTAATTTATACTCTACCTTCCCGGAGCTCATTCTCCGGGGGCTCTGTTTAAATCATTACGGTGTATTCCTTCCAATCTCCTTATTTAATGATCTTATTGGAAATCATGTAAAGACAATTCGTATTTGATATGGCTATTTGTGCAAGCATTTTACGATTTATAAGCGACTTCCTCTCGTACATATCATGTATTGATCTACTATAACCATAGGATACCCCGATCTCGCGAATTGCTGCATTTATCCGAGTGATCCACAAACGACGAAAATTTCTCTTTTGCCTACCCCTATCCCGATGAGCAGAAACTAAGGCTCTCATTTTCTGTTGAATAGTAGTTCGAGTAAGTCTTGAATGAGTCCCTCGAAAGGTTGATGCAAATAAACGAATTTTTGTTCTACGTCTCCGAGCTATATACCCTCGTCTAATTCTGGTCATTGAATCAAATGAAACTTTGATGAATAACTAATTGATTTATTTTCTTTCAGTCATTCTTTTCTCCTTTCCTGGTCTATTAATAACAAAACGGATTCTTCCGATGTATAAAAAAAATTCCAATGGCTTTTGCTACTATGACCTTCCCAACCACAATTTTTTCCAGGCATTTTACCCCGAAATAAGGAAATTGTATTGATACTAGGTATCAACAAAGAACAAAATAGTAAATTGTAAATTAAGTATTGAGTATAAAGTATCAATAAATAGTAAAGGTAAATGCATAAAAAAAATAGTGGGTTCCATCGTTTCTATGGTTGCTTCTTAAACGGTGAGGTCCTCTCTATACACCGGAGCCCTCCCTTCATTTAATCTATGTTATTAGTAACTTGTACAGTTCACATTCTTTGACTCTACCCATGAATTATCCAGTAATAGGTCTTTTCACAATGAGATCTACCCATACAGTAACGGTATTTAATTACAAAGGTTGGCTAGGTAGCTGACCCTGTTAGTCCGTTCTTGCAAGAGTGGGAGCATAATTCTTTTACTTCTTAAATACTATTTTCCCCCGCTTAATGGATAACCATTTGCTACCAATGGGGAATTGCTTCTCATCTCCAATTGAATTGAGGTGATTGGATTTGCACCAATAGAAACCATAAATTTCATACACAATGGAGGTTTGTTTTTTTAGACTCATATGTTGAATGGAATTCTTCCATCCTATTCATTGCATTGGTACTGGTCATTGATACTGGAAAAACTTTTCCTTTATTTTGTTCCAGCTCATGATCTGAACGAGTCGCACATACACCCTAGTACATGTTCCTCGACGCTGAGGACATCCCCGAAGAGCGGGGGATTTTGTTACATTTTTTATTGGCTGTCTTGTGTTTCTAATAAGTTGTTTAATGGTTGGCATGTTAAATCGTATGTATATAAAAGGTCTGGTTTAGATCAACCCTAACCGGATGATTATAAATTATTTCTATTTTTTTTTTTACCTTATTTTACCCCGGTAAGCAGATAAAATATTAAATTTAGGTTCATCCGAATTATGGTTCAAAATGGAATCGCGGATTTACGTGACCGGCATTTTCGGCCGCTACAAGATCAACAATTCCATGAGCTTGGGCTTCTGTTGCTGACATAAAAACATCCCTTTCCATGTCTTCGGATACAACCCATAAAGGTTTGCCCGTTCTTTGTACATAAACCCTTGTGAGGGTTTCGCGGAGTTTCAGCAGTTCTTCCGCTTCTAGGATAAATTCTCCTGTTTGTGCCCTATAAAAAGAACTAGCAGGTTGGTGGATCATTACCCTGATGATATGATATAACATAATGAATGGTTCCTCGATCTCGTACGATCGGACGAAGGAAAGAGATAAATAAAAACAAGAAAAGAATAAAATAAGAATAGATATATAATTGAACAACCGTACAGGCATTTTTTGTGCATACGGCTCCACAATGGAATTTACTTTTCCTTTCAGCCGAGCAAAAAGAGAAATAGGATCCATCAGATCCCAATCGTTAAGTGATCCATTTACCAACCTTCTTTTCGGGGGGGTTAAAAAATACTATGATGGTCCCGTTGCTTTCTATATTTATCATTTATCTCGTATGTGATTCAGCAATCCCAAAGTTTCTTTTTGATCCGATCAAAATCTAATAAGTAAAAAAAAAAATGATCATTTTTTTTTAGTACTCTTTCATAACATAAATATTGGAAAGAGACTTCTGGTGTGAAAACAAAAAAAGTTTGTGACGCTGAAATGAACCCCGGATAGATAAGATCAAATCGGAGATACTTTTTGTCTCATATTACTCGCCCGATATATAATCTCATGTTATGAAAAAACAATAATAGTTTGTTCATATCGAACTCGAAGTGCCATGCTATTATTACTTTATATTCGTATTCTTATTCATATTACGTGTCGCGAAGGCATAGTCTTATTTTTTCTCTCAAATAAAAAAACTCATTGGCGCCAAGCGTGAGGGAATGCTATACGTTTGGTAATTTCTCCTCCGACCAGGATAAAAGACCCCATTGAAGCGGCTAATCCCATGCATATTGTATGTACTTTTGGTAGCACAAATTGCATAGTATCATAAATGGCTACTCCGGGTATTACCCACCCGCCGGGAGAGTTTATAAACAAATAAAGATCCCGGGCCTCATCTTCTATACTGAGATATACCATGAGACCAATAAGTTGGTTTGAGATCTCGCTATTAACGTCTTGGCCTAAAAAAAGTAATCTTTCTCGATGAAGTCGGTTGATTAGGACAAAATTTTATCCCTTAGGAACCGTACACGCACCTTTGGATGCATACGGTTCAAAAAAAAAATTGCGAAAAAAAGAATCAATGTGTTGATTCCAGCCCGCCTTCTTTTTTTTTTAGTTAGTAGGACTTTTTTTTATGAAGGGGCTTTTCTTCTATTTTTTTAAGAAAGATGATTGATTTTTTGATCGCCTCTCCGTAAAAACGGAGAGAATCCACTAAACTTATCGAATTAACCTCTCATTGATGTATTGTTTCATCGAAATCCAATCCAAATTACGATGTAATTTTCTTGTTCCTGAATGGGCCTCCTCAATTATTTTAGGTTTATGTTCTACTCCGGGTAAAGATCCGCCCGATTTCAATTTGTACATATAGGACAAATGATCCCAATACCACTTTTTTTGTTTGGTACGACTTTTTTATCAATCATTTCTTTCATGCCTTTCTTACGACAAATATTCGATGTAGTCATCATATTATTTCAGTGATTGGCAATTTGAGATCGTTCATATGCTATCATATGCTATAAAGTAATGACTTATGTATGGTATGGTATGATAGAAGTGGTAATCATACATATATTATATTACCAGTTGGGTATTTTCTGAACGGAGCCTGGATACTTCATTTTATTGGTCCAACCAAGCCAACCATAAATTTTTATAATGGATAATAGTAATATTGATCTCGACCCCCTCAAAAATGGATCTAATTGCACTTCACGCTCCAAATTATTGATGGTTTTCAAGTCAAGCAATCTTTTTTGGGCGAAACAGAGGGTATCTCGATCGGAGGAGAGAACGGGGAATTCCCATATGACCCAATATGTCTGACAAGTCGCACTATACGTCAACCCAAATTGCATCTTCCTCTCCAGGACTCCGAAAAGGTACTTTTGGAACACCAATAGGCATCAACTGAAAGAAAGGGTAGTTGAGTATTATATTTTACTTTGATGTGGAAACGTAATCTTGTATTTTATCCCTATATTGGAAAATTCCTAGAGTAAGACGAAATGAATAAAGGAAAATTATTACGAATGGGTCGGGCTATTCAAATGATGAACAAGCATATACGCATTCGCTCATAGAAAATGGGACCGATCTCCCCATTGCGTATTGGTACTTATCGGGTATAGAATAGATCTGCTTATCTTTGTTCCTACGAACAGAATTGTTCCATTATTACCAACGAAATGGAATTAAATAAATATTCACCCTTGCTCCGAAATAATCCACTGAAAGGGAGAGGTCCATAGCATAGTCTTTTCCAATGCGATAAAGTTACATAGTGTCTATTTTTCTAAGGGGTATTTCCATGGGTTTGCCTTGGTATCGTGTTCATACCGTCGTATTGAATGATCCCGGTCGCTTGCTTTCTGTACATATAATGCATACAGCTCTCGTTTCTGGTTGGGCCGGTTCAATGGCTTTGTACGAATTAGCAGTTTTTGATCCTTCCGACCCTGTTCTTGATCCAATGTGGAGACAGGGTATGTTTGTTATACCCTTCATGACTCGTTTAGGAATAATCAATTCATGGAGCGGTTGGAGTATCACAGGAGGGACTATAACGAATCCGGGTATTTGGAGTTACGAAGGTGTGGCCGGGGCACATATAATGTTTTCTGGTTTGTGCTTCTTGGCAGCTATCTGGCATTGGGTATATTGGGATCTAGAAATATTCTGTGATGAACGTACAGGAAAACCTTCTTTGGATTTGCCAAAAATCTTTGGAATTCATTTATTTCTTTCAGGATTAGCTTGCTTTGGGTTTGGTGCATTTCATGTAACAGGCTTGTACGGTCCTGGAATATGGGTGTCTGATCCTTATGGACTAACCGGAAAAGTACAATCTGTAAATCCTGCGTGGGGGGTAGAAGGTTTTGATCCTTTTGTTCCGGGAGGAATAGCCTCCCATCATATTGCAGCAGGTACATTGGGTATATTAGCGGGCCTATTCCATCTTAGTGTTCGTCCGCCCCAACGTCTATATAAAGGATTACGTATGGGTAATATTGAAACTGTCCTTTCCAGTAGTATCGCCGCTGTCTTTTTTGCAGCTTTTGTTGTTGCTGGAACTATGTGGTATGGCTCCGCGACTACCCCGATCGAATTATTTGGTCCAACTCGTTATCAATGGGATCAAGGATACTTCCAGCAAGAAATATATCGAAGGGTTGGTGCCGGACTAGCCGAAAATCAGAGTTTATCAGAAGCTTGGTCTAAAATTCCGGAAAAATTAGCTTTTTATGATTACATTGGCAATAATCCAGCAAAGGGGGGATTATTTAGAGCGGGCTCAATGGACAACGGGGATGGAATAGCTGTTGGATGGTTAGGACACCCCGTCTTTAGAGATAAAGATGGGCATGAGCTTTTTGTACGTCGTATGCCTACCTTTTTTGAAACATTTCCAGTAGTTTTGGTAGACGGAGACGGAATTGTAAGAGCCGATGTTCCTTTTAGAAGGGCAGAATCGAAGTATAGTGTCGAACAAGTAGGAGTCACTGTTGAGTTCTATGGTGGCGAACTCGATGGAGTGAGTTATAGTGATCCTGCTACTGTGAAAAAATATGCTAGACGTGCTCAATTGGGTGAAATTTTTGAATTAGATCGCGCTACTTTGAAATCCGATGGTGTTTTTCGTAGCAGCCCAAGGGGTTGGTTTACTTTTGGACATGTTTCATTTGCTTTGCTCTTCTTTTTCGGACACATTTGGCATGGTGCTAGAACCTTGTTCAGAGATGTTTTTGCTGGTATTGACCCAGATTTGGATGCTCAAGTGGAATTTGGAGCATTTCAAAAACTTGGAGATCCAACTACGAGGAGACAAGTAGTCTGATACAATATTGCTCTTGTCTCTTTCGCCTTCATTGGATTTTTGTGATTTAACTTTGACATAGAGTACTAGAGAAATCTTGATTTGAATCACCGCCCCTTTCTTTGACTCTTGTCCTTTCTTAATCTGGGAAATGATCCCAAATGAACAGGTGTGGAAGCTATAATTGTAAACCACGATCGAATTTATGGAAGCATTGGTTTATACGTTCCTCTTAGTCTCGACTCTAGGAATAATTTTTTTCGCAATATTTTTTCGAGAGCCACCTAAGGTTCCAACTAAAAAGGCGAAATGATTTTTCATTATTTTACATTACATTATCCAAATTGAAGTAAAGTAATGAGCCCCCCATATCATATGGGAGGCTCATTACTTTACTTCAACTAGTCCCCGTGTTCCTCGAATGGATCTCTTAGTTGTTGAGAGGGTTGCCCAAAAGCGGTATATAAGGCGTACCCGGTAAAACTTACAAGTAAACCAGATATAAAAATGGCGACTAGGGTTGCTGTTTCCATTATTCTAAAATTTAAAGACCACAATGGATCTATGATAAGATCGTTTATTTACACCGGAATGGTATACAAAGTCAACCGATCTCAACCAATGCAATAGGATTTATGGCTACACAAACCGTTGAGGGTAGTTCTAGATCTGGTCCAAGACGAACTACTGTAGGGAATTTATTGAAACCATTGAATTCGGAATATGGTAAAGTAGCTCCCGGGTGGGGAACTACCCCTTTGATGGGGGTCGCAATGGCTCTATTTGCAGTATTCCTATCTATTATTTTGGAAATTTATAATTCTTCCGTTTTACTGGACGGAATTTCAATGAATTAGGTCCATAAAAATCATGAAGTCCTGGCTTTTCAATCCAAAACGAATCGCTTAGGACTCGGATTTCTAGGCCATTCTGGCAGTTCGACCGTGAAATTCCTTTCTTTCTGTATTTCCGGAATATGAGTGTGTGACTTGTTATAATTGATCCTATTGATAGTACAGAGAGTGGGTCTGTCATCTTGAGA